CTTGAGCAGTTATATATCCAGGACCACTGACACAAATAGATGCATTGCGAGTTCCATACAGATGACTTCTCAATACAACTTCCTTCAAATTCATTAAAATTTCATGTACGGATTCTTGAATACCTACTATGGTAGAATATTCATGTGGTATTTTCTCAGATTTTGCACGTGTGATACATGTTGCTTCTATTTCTCCAAGCAAAGCTCTTCGCATCGCAATGCCTATCGTATCGGCTTGACCTTTCATAAGTGGAGACAAAATAAAGCGTCCATAATAAAGACGCTTACTATCTGCTCTTGATTCAACACACTTCCACTCTAGTGTCCGAGTAGATACTGTTACTTTCTCTCGAACCATAGTAATATTATTTGATCAGATCATTGAATCATTTATTTCTCTTGAAATCTCTTCAATGTTTATTTTTACACACGTCTTTTTTTAGGAGGTCTACATCCATTATGTGGCATAGGGGTTACGTCCCGTACGAAACTTAATAGTATACCACTTCTGTGAATAGCCCGTAATGCTGCATCTCTTCCGAGACCAGGACCTTTTATCATTACTTCTGCTCGTTGCATACCTTGATCGATTACTGTACGAATAGCGTTTCCTGCTGCTGTTTGAGCAGCAAATGGTGTCCCTCTTCTTGTACCCCTGAATCCACAAGTACCGGCGGAGGACCAAGAAACCACCCGACCCCGTACATCTGTAACAGTCACAATGGTATTGTTGAAACTTGCTTGAACATGAATAACTCCCTTTGGGAGTCTACGTGCACTCTTACGTGAACCAATACGTCCAGTCCTACGTGAACCAATTCTTGGTATAGGTTTTGCCATATTTGATCATCTCATATTTATGAGTCAGAGATATATGGATATATCCATTTCATGTTAAAACAGATCCTTTCTTTTTATTTGTCCATCGGGTCGTTTCTTTTAGAAAGATTATCCTTGTCTTTGTTTATGTCTTGGGTTGGAACAGATTACTATAATTCGTCCCCGCCTACGGATCAATCGACATTTTTCACAAATTTTACGAACGGAGGCCCTTATTTTCATATTTATAATTCCTTATCTTAATTCCGAATCCACTTCTTTGAAGAAAATAAGTTTCTTGAAATTTTTAATTGTATCCCCATAAAAGTAATGTTGAAGTTTAAAAAACCACCTAATCGTTCGAATCCTTGTTGCGGAGTCTATAAATTATACGCCCTCGGGTTGAATCATAACGACTTACTTCAATTTTGACTCTATCTCCTGGTAGTATCCGTCTAAAACTACGGCGGATCCTTCCTGAAACATAACCTAGAATCAGATCTTCATTATCTAACCGAACCCGGAACATATCATTTGGAAGTGATTCAGTAATTAAACCTTCATGAACCCATTTTTGTTCTTCCATTCCAGGTAAAACCCCCTTAAAGTATCAACTAATGGAGGAGGAGTGATATTAGATAACCTGTTCCGTCTCTTTTTTTTTTCACAAATAGGAAATTTTGTATCTAATTCGAATATTAGAAGGATTACCATATATAACACAAAATTTCTCCGCCAATTCCTTCTAGTCGAGCCTCTCGGTCTGTCATTATACCCCGAGAAGTAGAAAGAATTACAATCCCCATTCCACCCAAAATTTTAGGAATTCTTTGATAATTAGAATAGATTCGTAGACCAGGTCGACTGATCCGTTTTAAATTTAAAGTCGTTTTATATGGCCCTTTCCTATTCCTTCTATGTCGTAGGGTTAAAACCAAAAAATCCTTGTTGTTTTCCCGATGTTTTCTGACGTTTTCGATAAAGCCTTCGCGTAAAAGTATTTTAACAATGTTTTCTGTGATGTTAGTAGATGTTATTCGAACCGTCCCTTTTCTATGCATGTCAGCATTTCGTATGGAGGTTATTATGTCAGCAATAGTGTCTCTACCCATAATGAACTAAAATTATTGGTGCCTCAAAATTTGGATATAATAAACATGATCGTTTTTTGTTATGAATTAGTAAAGGTATATACGTGAGACACAATCTATTAATTAATCGATTTCATTCAAATACTCTATTTACTATAACTCTATATCATGGTCTTATCTTATAATACTTCAGGGGCTAATGAAACTATTTTAGTAAAATTTAACTGTCTCAATTCCCGGGCGATCGCACCAAAAACTCGAGTTCCTTTTGGATTTCCTTCTTGATCAATGACAACTGCAGCATTGTCATCATATCGGATTATCATACCATTGTCACGTTTGAGTTCTTTACAAGTACGTACAATTACAGCTCTGATCACTTCTGATCTTTTTAGAGGCATATTTGGTACTGCTTCTTTGATCACAGCAACAATAACATCACCAATATGAGCGTATCGTCGATTACTAGCTCCTATGATTCTAATACACATCAACTCTCGAGCCCCGCTGTTGTCCGCTACATTTAAATAAGTCTGGGGTTGAATCATATCATTTTATAATCTGTTCTTTCAATGCAAAACAATAAAGGGGCGAAGAAAAAAAGAAATATTATTTTTTCAAAACAAAAAGAGGGGGAAACCTGCAATTGCTTTTTGATTCCAAGACCTCTTTCCTATGGTTATATATTTCTATCATGAAATAATGAATTGAGTTCGTATAGGCATTTTGGATGCCGCTATTGCAATAGCCTTTCTGGCTATATTTTCTGCTACTCCACCCATTTCATAAAGTATTCTACCTGGTTTAATGACAGCTACCCAATATTCGGGAGATCCTTTACCCGACCCCATACGTGTTTCCGCAGGTCTTACTGTAACGGGTTTGTCTGGAAATATACGTACCCATATTTTTCCCCCACGGCGTGCATTTCGTGTCATTGCTCGTCGCCCTGCTTCTATTTGTCTAGATGTGATCCAAGCAGGTTCAAGTGCCTGAAGAGCATATCTACCGAAACAAATATTATTACCCCGATAAGATATTCCCTTCATTCTTCCTCTATGTTGTTTACGGAATCTGGTTCTTTTGGGGTTATAGTTGATGGTTGTTTCGCAATTCCATCTCTACTGCAGAACTGGACATGAGAGTTTCTTCTCATCCAGCTCCTCGCGAATAAAAGGATTGAACAATATTTAATTATATTTGATATTGCATCTAATATATTCAAAATTTATTGATTTTGTTTGGATATTGGATATATAAAGAAACATAAATTTATAGATAATGTCCTTTTTTATAACGTTATAACGAATCTTTTTTTTGATCATATTTGATCACCAAAAAAAATGTCGCAATCAAATAAAATAAAGCTTTCGCGGGCGAATATTGACTCTTTATTTACTATCTCGTTCAGTTGTAGGGTTAGCCCATGATCGCTCAGAATAAATCAAATTGTTCTCCGGTTCGTTCCGCCATCCCATCCGATGAATCATTACGATTCGTTTTCAATAGAATCTTCTTTATTCACAGGTTCCATCGTTCCCATCGCTTCTCGAGTAATGCTTAGGTCTGAAATTCAACAATGGAGTCTCTCATTAAATTTGCTTGAGTCAATCTTCTCAGTCTTTATTGACTCGAGGCTCTTTATTTTTTGCTCTATGAACAGATTCATCTGGATGAGAGTATTGATGCTTTATTACATTGTCTTTTATAAGATGACTTATCGACCTTACATAACATATTATATATTGGAATTATCTATCATTAACATTTTTTCTCTCTTTCTCTCACCTTTCCAGTTATCCACACACCCTCTTTTTTTTTTATTCGCTTCACAACTCATAATTAGATTGGTTTTTTATGCAAAAACAAAACACATTTCAGTTGCTACAATGATATGACCAGCATATCTTGACTGGTTTTTTGGATCCGGATAATGCGAAGCAATGAGTTGGTTATTACTTTTCTAGTTATTAGTTCATACTATGGGCCGGTCTATTTTTAGAATAAAAAAATCAACGAGTCACACACTAAGCATAGCAATTATATTTATATCAAAATAAAATGGTCAATTAAATTTTTATTCAACCCTATAGAATTGCTCATTTTTTTGATTGAAAGAAGATAAAAAAAAATAAAATGAAAGAGGTTGTCGTTTTGTGTTTTATCCAGGGATAGAACCTAAGGGTGAGTAGAGTAAAGGTTTCTGATTATTATTCGTCTATAAATATCCAAATTTTGATACCTAATATCCCATATATAGTTCGAACTGTATAGGAACAATAATCAATTTTAGCTCGAATGGTTTGTAGGGGAACCCTCCCTTCTCTGATCCATTCGACACGGGCAATTTCTTTTCCGTCGATACGTCCTGCAATTTGTACTTGAATTCCTTTTGTATCTGCCTGTTCAGTTAATTCAATAGCTTTTTTCATTGCCTTGCGAAAGGAAACTCGATTTTTTAATTGTCCCGCTATAAATTCTGCAAGAATATTAGGGTGTCCATAAGGTTTTGCTATTCTTGTAATAGCAATGTTGAGTTTTCGATTCACATAATTTAATTCTTTTTGTACATTCATTTGTAAGTCTTCGATTCTTCGTGATTTACCTTCTATTAATAACTTTGGGAATCCCATATAAATTATGACTTGAATCAGATCGATTCTTTTTTGAATTTCGATTCGCGCAATTCCCTCGACACCAGAGGATACTCTCATATTTTTTTGTACATAATTCTTGATACAATCCCTTATTTTTTGATCTTCTTGTAGACCCTCAGAATAATTTTTTGGTTGTGCAAACCAAAGGGAATGATGACCTTGGGTTGTACCAAGTCTGAAACCGAGTGGATTTATTTTTTGTCCCATACTCCCCTACTACGTACTTTTTTATATTTTATATATCTAAACAGGTTTTTTTTAACCATACGATATATTATTTATCATATGATATATTCTTCATATAAAGCTATATTCTTCATCTAAATCTAAGGATTTATTTTTCAATACAATAGTTATATGGCAAGTGGATCTTTTGAGCGGATAACCACGTCCTCTAGCTCGAGGTTTTAATTTTTTCACGGTAGTACCCTCA